TAAAGCATCAAGACTTATTCATCCATAATGAAATGAATCTGTTCATAGAATCGAACAAAAAAAAGTCATCAAAAAAATGACTTAGATAATCGAGTTAATATTAAAAATATATTAACTAGAAATATATAAAACTATTCCACTAAAACAAAAAGGAGGTGCAAATACAAATATGTGGATAAAAGCATTTTTTTATAAACTACTTAACACAATACTTAATTCTGTTATGGGATCCGGACTCTTTTGGGGAATTCTAATGAAATCCTGGATTAATAGGATACTCAATTTCGTTATGGCAGCGAATCGAACAAAAAAAAGTCATCAAAAAAATGACTTAGATAATCGAGTTAATAGTCAAAATTTTCTTCTATATCCATTCTCAATTTAGTGGAATTCTCAAATGCATGATCCACCCTAGATCTCCCCCATATATCTAGAACATAATTTGTCAAAGGTATATAAATTCAAAATAAATACAAAACGAAAAGATGTAAATACAAGACTCCTATAATTATTATTGTTTCTATAATAGAGATATGATCGATATATCTCTATCTTATATCCATAAGGAGAAAATATGACTCAAAATTTTCTATAACGTTTATATCGATGTTATAATAATAAAAAATCGATATATTTCGATCTTATGATCCATAAGGAGAAAATATGACTCAAAATTTTCTATAACGTTTATATCGATGTTATAATAATAAAAAATCGATATATTTCGATCTTATGGATATCAAATTCATATTAGAAAAGCTGTGTTTTTTAGCAGTGTGGAGTGGGAGAGCAACTGGAATGTCCCCTTTTGTGGCTATTTTTCGGATAGTGTTTACTAATTTCTCCATAAAAGAGGTAGTGGTTTATATGACAACACTATTTTAAGTTACTTGTGTTCTGAATTTTCTTTACGTTTTGTTGTACGCTATCTTTGGAACTGCATAAGATAAGATAGAAAATTTGTAGTCAACAAGTAATTAATTTAGCAGAATCAAAGTTAAAATACGAAGAATAGGGTTTTCTTTGGTGGCAGCGGATAATTCTATTTTGACTAATATTCTTAATTAGTAATTAAGAATATTAGTCAAAAGAGTGCATTTTTTTTGAGGGAAATTAGGCAAATAAAACGAATTTCATCTTTCATGGACGTTGCTAAGATCCTTCCATTTATTTAGCAGCACCTTAGGATGGCATAGCCTTAAAGTGAAGGAAGTGAAAGGCGAGGTTCAAACGAATTTCATCCAAGTAAAGAATGATTCCTTTTGAATAAACGTTTTTTTGCACTTTTTTTTTTCGATGGATCTTTTTGATTATCGTCTCCTATCTTGCAAAAATGGAAACAAACTTAGGTAAGTACTTAAAAAAAAACATGCATAAATCATAGATAAAATGACTAGTTAGTATTAGGCACCATCTTTACTTTTTAATCCTAAAATAATTTTTATAGGCCTGCCACTTTATCTTTTCTTTTTTAATCCTGTCTGACACTTGACAATGCCTATGTGTAATGCACATATATTTTATTTTATAATAAAAGAAATAGAATCGATATATTTCTATCTTATCCTATAATCATAGGAGGAAATTATGACTCAAAAGTATGCTTTACAAAGGCATCAAGTCTCACATATTTTGACTCTTGTGGCTTGTTTATGTTTTGGCTTTATAAACTGGGTTGCAATAAAGAAAAAAATTTACCGTCTTCTTTTATTCGAAAAAGGGGATCCACGATATATGCGTGTCCGCAAATTCGGCTTATCTGAAAGAGTAGGTGATGTACTTTTTGATGAAGAAAGACTAATTTTTCTTAATCAATTAATTATAATGAGAATCTACACTCGCGAGGACCTCCTAGAAATAGAAGATTTGGAGGAGAAAGATAAAGAGGAAATTGTCAGAAAAATAGACGAATTTGTTAATAATTCGTGGGCTTTAACGGCCTTATTCTATTGTAACTTTGATAAACTGAAAGTGAAACCATGGTGGTGTAGATTGATAGTCTATATCTCTAGAAAAAGAAAAGACCCGGCTTTTTTCTTTATTTCAGAATTAAGGTTATCTACCCGAATAACTAGTTTCCTCATGGAAGAAAATATCTATACCATCGAGGATCTTCTAATCATCATAAAAGATACTCACAGTTCGAAGTGGAGGAGATTTGTACAATCAAAAGAGTTGGCATATATAGATTTAATCGAGATCTATACAACCGTACACAATTTTCTTCATTGTTAAAGACAGACAGTCTCCGGGCGAATATGAAGCGCCCGGGTACAGGTGGAATGAAAGAGAATTTCGAATCCGCTTTGTCTACGAACAAGTAAGCTATAAGTCAGATCAAGTAAGTCAGAATATTCATTACAATATTCTCGGGACCTATCGTATATAAATAAATAAATGAAAATATCGTATATAAAGAAATTCGAAATAAAGAAATATATCTCTATCTTATACTTAGGAGACGAACAAGGAAGCTATAAGTCAGAATATTCATTCCATTACAATATTAATCTATATATATACAATAAGATAGAGAATCAGATATTTCTATAGACGTAGTAGAGGGTCCCATTAGCATGCATCCAGTAGGAATTGAACCTACGAACTCTCCAATTATGAGTTGGGCGCTTAACCATTCAGCCATGGATGCTTAGTAGAGATCCTCGTACATGGTGAATAACCAAATTCCAATTGAAATGAAATCTGTATATTAATATTTCTATAGGGCGATTAGATTCGAATCCATATTATTTAAGAATCGATTATAATAAGATATATGATCGATCATATACTTGACAATTTCTATCTAAAAAGTTTAGATTCTTTTTTTTATAAAAAAAGAAATCGAATTGATTCTAATAAGATATATCATCGATCATATAGTTGACAATTTCTATCTAAAAAGTTTAGATTATTATTGTTATAAAAAAAGAAATCGAATTGATTCTAATAAGATATATCATCGATCATATAGTTGACAATTTCTATCTAAAAAGTTTAGATTATTATTGTTATAAAAAAAAAGAAATCGAATTGATTCTAATAAGATATATCATCGATCATATAATTGACAATTTCTATCTAAAAAGTTTAGATTATTATTGTTATAAAAAAAGAAATCGAATTGATTATAATAAGATATATCATCGATCATATACTTGACAATCACTATATATTCAAGTTAGAATATATTCTTTTCAATAAAAAATATTTTAAGTGGATTGGAGGGACCACTATGAGAATTTTCGTTATACAAAGGCGTATTTTACAAATACGCCCAATCTCACAGATTTTGATTCTTCTGGCTTGTTTCTGTTTTTTCCATATAAAGTGGGTTGCAATAAAGAAAAAAATTTGCCGTCTTCTTTTGTTCGAAAAAGGGAATCCGCGATATATCCCTCTTCGCAAATTCGGCTTATCTAAAAGAGTAGGTGATGTACTTATTCATAAAGAAAGGCTAATTTCTCTTAATCCATTAATAATAGTGGTAATCTACGCTCGCGAGGACCTCCTAGAAATAGAAGATTTGGACGAGAAAGAGAAAAAAGAAATTGTCAGAAAAATAGACGAATTTGTTAATAATTCTTGGGCTTTAACGGCCTTATTCTATTGTAACTTTGATAAACTGAAAGTGAAACCGTGGTGGTGTAGGTTGATAGTCTATATCTCTAGAAAAAGAAAAGACCCGGCTTTTTTCTTTATTTCAGAATTGAGGTTATCTACCCGAATAACTAGTTTCCTCATGGAAGAAAAGATCTATACTATCGAGGATCTTCTAATCATCATAAAAGATACTCACAGTTCGAAATGGAAGAGACTTCTACAATCAGAAGATTTGGAAGATTTAGAATATTTGGATTTCATCAAGATCTATGGAACCGTACACTATTTTCTTCATTGTTAAAGACAGACAATCTCCGGGCGAATATGAAGCGCCCGGGTACAGGTGGAATGAAAGAGAATTTCGAATCCGCTTTATATGCGAACAAAAAAGCTATAAGTCGGGTCAAGTAAGTCAGAATATTCATTACAATATTCTGCTGAATCCATTTCTTTTTCTAGGCCTGCCACTTTATCTTTTCTTTTTTAATGCGGTCTGATTTCTCATGTTACGGCTTAGTATTATGTCTTTCAATTATTCGTTTCATGTTAGAATACTTTAAGTATTTACACTCTTTGAAAATTTTCATGAAACCGAAAAGAACCCTTCCTATTCTATGCAAAACAAAAAATTAGTTTATTTACCTAATACTTATGGGACTAAATTCAAATTCAGTGCCATTGATAAGACCGCGCTTGGTAATTTCTTTACCATGGCTCCCTTCCCTCGTTTTTCTATTTTATTAGGTTGCAAAAAACGTATGAAATCGAGGGATACAAGAATCTCCGTGAATTTAGATAATTGGGATAATTCCGAAGGGTGGGATGCCCAGGAAGACCCTAGGTGGGATGACTGTGGGTGTCATGCCGGTGATGACAATGATCATGAAAGTAAAAATGAAAAAGAAAATGATAAAGAAAGTGATAATAATCCAGACAATAGAGAAAGGGATCTACTTAACAGACGCATAATTCGATTACTGATCGTTCTATTTATGAAGCCACCCCTTTCGGGAGAACAAAGCAACAGCAACTTATTCGACAAAGTTGAGAATCTAGTTTCTGAAGTCGAAGAAAAAATAAACTTGTTCTTGTTCTTGCAAAAAGGCGACTTACAAAAAGAAAGAATGGCCTTCAACAAGGTAAAAGCCTACCTCAAAGAAATAGAGGAAAAAATGGATTTGGAAGAATCCTTAGGCGTAGAAGAAGGATTCGACTGGTGGGAAACAGACGATTACATTTTTGAACGAGAAAAAGGCGACTTCGAAGAAGAATCCGAATGGGAATTTTTTTCCGATTAATAAGAAAAAGGAATCGACTACGAAATTTAAATTTCGTAGTCGATTGCGATTTTAATGGAACGAAAAAAAAAAAAAAAGAAAAAACTCAATAAAAAAAGAAGGCGAGTAGAAAAACTTATTAGATACCAGAGTCAATGGTATCTAATAAGTTCTACCTACTATTGGATTTGAACCAATGACTCCCGCCGTATGAAAGCAATACTCTACCTACTATTGGATTTGAACCAATGACTCCCGCCGTATGAAAGCAATACTCTAACCACTGAGTTAAGTAGGCCATTTCTCATCCCAAAGAGAACCAAACCAAACGGGACCTATCGTATATAAATAAATGAAAATAAAGAAATATATCTCTATCTTATACTTAGGAGACGAACAAGAAAGCTATAAGTCAGAATATTCATTCCATTACAATATTAATCTATATATATACAATAAGATAGAGAATCAGATATTTCTATAGACGTAGTAGAGGGTCCCATTAGCATGCATCCAGTAGGAATTGAACCTACGTACGAACTCTCCAATTATGAGTTGGGCGCTTTAACCATTCAGCCATGGATGCTTAGTAGAGATCCTCGTACATGGTGAATAACCAAATTCCAATTGAAATGAAATCTGTATATTAATATTTCTATAGATAGGGCGATTAGATTCGAATCCATATTATTTAAGAATCGATTATAATAAGATATATGATCGATCATATACTTGACAATTCCTATATAAAAAGTTTAGATTCTTTTTTTTTTCTAAAAAAAGAAATAGAATTGATTATAATAAGATATATGATCGATGATATACTTGACAATTTCTATCTAAAAAGTTTAGATTATATTGTTATAAAAAAGAAATCGAATTGATTCTAATAAGATATATCATCGATCATATAGTTGACAATTTCTATCTAAAAAGTTTAGATTATTATTGTTATAAAAAAAGAAATCGAATTGATTCTAAATAAGATATATGATCGATAATATACTTGACAATCATATATATTCAAGTTAGAATATATTCTTTATCAATAAAAAATATTTTAAGTGGATTGGAGGGACCACTATGAGAATTTTGGTTATACAAGGGCGTATTTTACAAATACGCCCAATCTCACAGATTTTTCTTTTTCTGGCTTTTTTCTGTTTTTTCCGTATATTGTGGGTTTCACTAAAGAAAACAATTTGCCGTCTTATTGTGTTCGGGAAAGAGGATCCACGATATATCCCTCTTCGCAAATTAGGCTTATCTAAAAGAGTAGCTGATGTACTTATTAAAAAAGAAGAACTAATTTCTCTTAATCTATTAATAACGGTGGTAATCTACGATCGCGAGTACCTCCTAGAAATAGAAGATTTGGACAAGAAAGAAAAAGAAGAAATTTTCAGAAAAATAGACGAATTTATTAATAATTCATGGGCTTTAACGGCCTTATTCTATTGTAACTTTGATAAACTGAACCTGAAACCGTGGTGGTATAGGTTGATAGTCTATATCTCTAGAAAAAGAAAAGACCCGGCTTTTTTCTTTATTTCAGAATTGAAGTTATCTACCCGAATAACTCGTTTTTTCATGGAAGAAAAGATCTATACTATCGAGGATCTTCTAATCATTATAAAAGATACTCACAGTTCCAAGTGGAAGAGACTTCTACAATCAGAAGATTTCGAATATTTGGCATATTTCGATTTCCTCGAGATCTATGGAACCATACACTATTTTCTTCATTGTTAAAGACAGACAGTCTCCGGGCGCTTCATATTCGCCCGGGTACAGGTGGAATGAAAGAGAATTTCGAATCCGCTTTATATGCGAACAAAAAAGCTATAAGTCGGGTCAAGTAAGTCAGAATATTCATTACAATATTCTGCCGAATCCATTTCTTTTTCTAGGCCTGCCTTATCTTTTCTTTTTTAATGCGGTCTGATTTCTCATGTTACGGCTTAGTATTATGTCTTTCAACTATTCGTTTCACGTTAGTAAGTATTTATTTATACTTTACTTTAAAAAAGAAAATTTTCGTGAACCCAAAAAGAACCCTTCCTATTCTATGCAAAACAAAAAAAAAAATTAAGTTTATTTACCTAATACTTATGGGACTAAATTCAAATTCAGTGCCATTGATAAGACCGCGCTTGGTAATTTCTTTACCATGGCTCCCTTCCCTCGTTTTTCTATTTTATTAGGTTACAAAAAACGTATGAAATCGAGGGATACAAGAATCTCCGTGAATTTAGATAATTGGGATAATTCCGAAGGGTGGGATGCCCAGGAAGACCCTAGGTGGGATGACTGTGGGTGTCATGCCGGTGATGACAATGATCATGAAAGTAAAAATGAAAAAGAAAATGATAAAGAAAGTGATAATAATCCAGACAATAGAGAAAGGGATCTACTTAACAGACGCATAATTCGATTACTGATCGTTCTATTTATGAAGCCACCCCTTTCGGGAGAACAAAGCAACAGCAACTTATTCGACAAAGTTGAGAATCTAGTTTCTGAAGTCGAAGAAAAAATAAACTTGTTCTTGTTCTTGCAAAAAGGCGACTTACAAAAAAAAGAAAGAATGGCCTTCAACAAGGTAAAAGCCTACCTCAAAGAAATAGAGGAAAAAATGGATTTGGAAGAATCCTTAGACGTAGAAGAAGGATTCGACTGGTGGGAAACAGACGATTACATTTTTGAACGAGAAAAAGGCGACTTCGAAGAAGAATCCGAATGGGAATTTTTTTCCGATTAGTAAGAAAAAGGAATCGACTCCGAAATGAAAATTTCGTAGTCGATTGCGATTTTAATGGAACGAAAAAAAAAAAAAAAAATAAAGTACAATAAAAAAAGAAGTTGGGAAATATTTCATGATTCAATGAAGAATGAACCAATAATGGTATTTTTAGAATAAAAAAAAGAAATAAAACATGGATACTAAAAATCCAATTAGTTGTGTTCCTGGCGATTCTGGTATTGAAGAAAAAAAAGAAGGAAAGCTTCTTCAACAAATTGATGCTGTTTTGGATATCGGTTTTCCGCCAGACAAGATGCCTAAGGTTTTGAACGCCTTAATTATAAAGGAGAGCTACCCCGGTGGGGTAGGTTATACTTATGTCATTTGCGAAGTCCAGCGTATCCTTGAGAATAATCGAGTTCTCGCTATAATTTTAATGTCTGACGGGAAAGGTACTTTAAGGGAAGGGATGGAAGTGTTAGATACAAAAGCTCCTCTAAGTGCTCTGAAAGGTAGAACTGAAACGTTTGAAGGTGGCCAAAGCATATACATTGGAGAGATTCGCAATCCGGGTTTCATTAACTGGGAAAAAAAACCACTGAGTAAATTTGACAAATTTATAATTATCTTCCTTTTGGCTCAATTCTTTGTCCTAGTCTGTAAAAAGGGAATACGATAATTGAAATTACCCAATTTAGCAAAAAATAGAATAATAGAAACTCTTTCTACCGGTAAGTAAACAATTAGAAATTCATGGAAAGTTACAATCCCCACCGCGGAATAGTGCACCTACACGCCTTTGTCGACGTTGTTTTTCGACCGGAAGAGCGAGAGCTAACTATCGAGACTTTGGACTATCCAGACACATACTTCGTGAAATGGTTCACGCATGTTTGTTGCCAGGGGCAACAAGATCAAGTTGGTAAGGATTAAAATATCCCTTCATTTCTATGATCATCGATCATAGAGGGCCCCTTGACTATGTCTGTATAAATGAGTTATTTAATTAATTAAATTTAATTTAGAATGGCCGTTCAATCGAAAAAAAATAAAAAAAAAAAAAAATAAAAAAATAAGGTTTTTTATGACGCAAAATATTTACCAAAATTCTGTAAGAGTAGAAAAAAACGTCGGATATGTGGTTAAAATGATTGGGCCAGCCCTAGAAATCGACTTTCCGTCGGGCAAGATGCCAAAGCTTTATAACGCTCTGGTAGTTGAAGGTATAGATAATAACGGGTTACCAATTACTGTGCGATGCCAGGTAATAGCATTCCTAAAAGACACTAATCGAGTTCTAGCTCATGCTCCTTCATATGGTCATATAAGGGTGGGAATGAAAGCAATTGACACGGAAACTTCTTTCTGTAATTGTAATGAAGAGGAGCTAGTAGAGGCTATTCACGAAGCAATGCTCCTGACCGTAGTAAAGGGTACACCCCCTTATTACGGTTTCGATAACCGTGCATTTGGCAAACCGATTCCGGGTGTTGAAGGTCGGATAATCTGGTGCGCGTTATTACTCTACTACGCGATCCAGTTCTTTAGACGCCGATAATCCGAAATTCGGTTTCGTAGGCGGTTACCCCCGATTCAATCGGGGGATCGAATTGATTATAGAAACATGAGTGTAATTAATCGATTTATTAGTCAACAAGGAAAAATATTATCTAGACGAGTGAATAGATTGATAGACTGATAGACGAGTGAATAGATTGACCTTGAAACAACAACGATTAATTACTATTGCTATAAAACAAGCTCGTATTTTATCTTCCTTAACTTAAAGACAATCAAGAATAGCCGGAATAGTTATACAATAATCAAGGGGAATTCTGGGTAAAACTTGTTCCTACCGACTGAACAAATGATTATTCATGATTCCATACCGGCTTCAAATTAGAGAAATGTTATGGTAAAACTTCGTTTGAAACGATATGGTAGAAAGCAACGTGCGACTTGAAGGACACGGTCCGTTGTGGATTTTTACACCCACCACTTTATAAAAGAATGAAGGTGCTCTTGGCTCGACATCGGTTGTTCTGTTCCACTAGAACCTCTCCTTTATTTTTTTTTTTTTTTTGGGGGGGGGTTGTAATGTAAATAGTCTATGATGAAGCTCGAGTAGAAAGTATTGATTCATTTCTCAGGGGCAAGGATCTAGGGTTAATGCCAATCAATAAATTGGAACAACTTCGTAAGTATATTTTCGATATGGAAAGGGTTCCAATCGAAAAGGAAAGTTTCTTAGAATTGACAAAACTCTTTCGATACAAAATGTATCGCGTGGAAATCAACCGTTTGTATGATTCTTTGATAAAAGATAGAAAGAAATCACAAAAAAGGGTAGGTTGCTGCCATTTTGAAAGGATTAAAAATCACCGAAGTTATGTGTAAACCCAATGATTTAAAACAAAGAAAAGATAAAGGATCCCAGAACAAGGAAACACCCTTTCAATTGTCTCAATAACTAGACCAGAAAAAAATCCAATACAAATAGATTTGTAAACGAGACAAACAAAAAGGAAAGGGGTTTAAAGACCACTCAAAAAATGAAATGCCTAAAGATTTTCCTTTGAGCTATTTGAGAGTTATTCAACTTGAGTTATGAGTACGAATGGTTTTTTTAGTTTTCAGGAACGAAGAATAAAAAAGGACTTCAATCATAATCTAATTGATTTGATCGTTTTATAGACCAATTTGCCATTTTTATTTTATACAAAAATAGAACTAGGAATCATTTTTTCTCGAGCCGTACGAGGCGAAAACTTCCTATACGTTTCTAGGGGGGGTATTATTCATCTACATCTATCCCAATGAGCCGTCTATCGAATCGTTGCAATTGATGTTCGATCTCGAAGAGAAGGAAGAGATCTTGGGAAAGTGGGTTTTTATGATCCGATAACGAATCAAACTTATTTAAATGTTCCTGCTATTCTATATTTCCTTGAAAAGGGTGCTCAACCTACAGAAACTGTTCAGGATATTTTAAAAAAGGCGGAGATTTTAAAAGAATTTCTCCCTAAATTAAACAAAATTTAATTAAGGAAATACAAAAAGTAAAGAAAGTTTCTATATTCTATACTTTTTGTATTTCCTCTTTTGTTTTGTTCTACCTTTTCGAAAGAGAAATCTAAACACTTATCTAAACACTTATGTAACCACTTATCTAAACACTTATTGTTCTATTCTATCTTTTAGAAAGATAGAAAGAGAAATCGAATCACTTATTAATCGAAACGCTTATTGTTTTGTTCTATCTTTTAAAAAGAGAAATCGAATCACTTATTTTATAATCGAAATAATATAGATGAGCAAAAAGATAAATGGAATCACTTATTTTATAACTAAATAATCTAAATAATATCAATAACTATTTTTTAAAACTAAATCATCAATCAAATAAGTATAAATAATGACAATCAAAATAAATAATAAATCTAAGTATAAGGAGTCTTTATGAGCCGAATAAATGGCTATGAGAGCTACCCGGAAAATAACGACAACAATTGGAATAAGCATTTAGAAAAATTGAAAAAAATGGTAGATCGTTTCGAAAATGTTCTAAATAATAGGAAATCCGAAATTGATCCTGTTTTCCAAGATAAACTCATAAAACCCGATTCTACGCAAAATTCCCTCAAGAATTTTCCGCATTTTCCGCATTATTTGCGGATGTTCATCTTCTACTGGATAGAACGCGAGACTTCCAAAAAGTTTCTATTCGTAGAAAAGGAGTTTGCTATATTGGACCAATACCGGGATTGGTTCAAAAAATCGCTAATTTTGATTCAAGATGAACATCCGAATCAAAATCTCGAAGAAATGCAGACCGCTGCGGGTGACCTACTAGGCTATGTCACAGTCCTTCGGCATCTGACTCATTACGACTGTATAGCGGGGCATGCACGAAATGCAAACGACCCGGATACTTCTGAAATGGAAAAACTACTTTCGATGGGAGCTGCATATATTCAGCTCTTTACGAAAGCCTTTTTCATTGTCGCCATTTGGAGACAAAAATGGGCGGGCCTAAAGCTACAGTCTATACGGGAGGACGTTTTAGATCAATTCATTACTGAGCTCTTAACCAGCTCAAACTCCCGGGCAGATACTACTTCCAGACGAATTAAAGTCGTCTGCCGCTCTTAACGAATTTATCGATATCTTATTCAGATTCGATGAACGTCTCGATGCAGATGAGTAAAATAGCTTGTGCGTTATATAATTATCAATTAGATGCCAAACTATTTTATACATCAATCCTCGCATCTCCTACTACTGGTGGGGTAACAGCTAGTTTTGTTATGTTGGGGAAGGTCGTTATTGCCGAACCCGAGGCCACCATTGCATTTGCGGGTAAAAGAGTAATTGAACAAACGTTGAATATAGAAGTCCCTGAAGGTGTCCAACAGACCGAATTTTTATTCACGCAGGGAGCATTCGATCTAATCCTCCCACGTTTTTATTTAAAAAGAATTCTCCATTTGATATATCTGTTAAACAATTACACTCTTTCCTTTGTTTGATTGATGAATTGGATTCAACCAAGTCAACAAGTAATTGGTAAAATGCCTTTTTTAAAAGAAAAAATTGTGGTCGGGAAGGTTAGACCCTATATTAATTGGAATATTAATATAAAAATTCCATAGAAAAAGAAATTCGAAATCTATTATAGATAGAAAAAGAAATAATAAAAACTTGGTCCCGGGCATCTACCATTATACCCGCAATGATCGGCCATATTATTGCTATCCATAATGGAAAAGAACATTTACCTATTTATATAACAGATGGTATGGTAGGTCACAAATTGGGAGAATTTGCACCTACTTCGAATTTCCGAAAACATACGAAAGTCGATAAGCGATCTCGTCGTTAATACAAAATATAGATACTTATAATTCATTAGTAGGAGGCGACCCTTATGCTAAGAAAAAAAAAGTTCGCGTTTTAAGCTTTCAGTAGCTACACACTATTTACCACCGCCACCGCTGTGTTAAAGGTGCAATATACAAAGTCTAACTCCATCCCGGGCAATCGAACCATTATTTGTTTAAGAAATTGTTTGAACGAATCTGAGGGCAATCCTGAAGATTCCGAAAATGAAGAAAACGATTCCGAAAATGAAGAAAATTCGAATAATGATGAGAAATTCGAAAAATGGAATGAAATTTTAGATCGTTTCGAAAACGTTCTAAATAGGGAATATGAAATTGATCAAGTTTTCCAAGAGAAACTCATGAAACCCGATTCTACGCAAAATTCCCTCAAGAATTTTCCGTATTTTTCGAATTATTTGCGAATATTCATTTTCTACTGGATAGACCATGAGACTTCCAAGAAGTGGCTATTCATAGACTGTGAATTTTCTATTTGCGAAAAATATCTAGATTGCTTTCGCAAATACATAATTCTGATTCGAGATGAACATCCGAATCAGAATCTCGAGCAAACGCAGAGCAATGCGCGTGACTTCAAGGACCGTGTGACATTAAAAATGAAGATGAATCGTCACAACTGTACCGGGCTAAATGCACGAAATGCAAACGACCCGGATACTTCTGAAGTAGAAAAACTACTTTCGATGGGAACAGCATATATTCTGCTCTTTCTCAAAGCGTTTTTCATTGTCGCGATCTGGGAAAAGAAAGTAGGCATATATCAACTGTCTAGGTCTAGGTGGAACCGCAATTTACTAATAGATGAACTTTTAACCAGCCGAACTCCTGCACAAATAATACTTCCAGACGAATTGAAATCTACCGCTCTTATTCAATTTATCGAGATGTTATTCAGGTTCGATGAACATCTCGATTTTTAGAAGTAAATCCTACTTCCAAGGTCTTTGGAAGTAGGATTTTCGAAAGTATATAAGAGGGATCTACCCAAATATATGCAGTTTTTTTCTAAGGTATACTTTTCCCTTAGAATAAGGGAATTTAAATCCGATTGATCGTTGTTCGAATTAGATAAGAACAATAATCTAATTGGATTTTTCTATTCAAAAAAAAATAATAAGAAACCTTTCTTTGTCTCTTTCATTTTTTTCTCTTCAATCAAAACAAACAAATAAGCTCTTAATTCTATAGGGTTGAATAAAAATTCGATTGACTTTTTGATATAATTGCTATGCTTAGTGTGTGACTCGTTGGTTTTTTTAGGCTTAGGATTCAAAAAAGATTCCCCATAGTATGAACTAATAACTATAGAACTAATAACCAACTCATCACTTCGCATTATCTGGATCCAAAAAACCAGTCAAGATAGGATATGTTGATCATATCATTGTAGCAACTGAAATCTGTTTTGCATAAACAAAAGAAAAACCAATTGGATTCTAAGCTGTGAAGCAAAATATAGATTTTTGTCTCTTTTTATATCTCCCGAGAATCCCGTTTTGACTAAGAATACCTGTTGGATCGGATTCTAACAAATCTTTCGGTAAGTTGTAAAAAACGTCTTCTTTATTAAATTAGAAGACAAGAACAAAAGAAGCAGAAAAGACGAACAAAAGAATAAGAAAATTTATTATTATAGATATCTTGTCTTTCATGCGGAAAGAAAAGAAAAATAAGTAGATTTTTTTAGTTCTACATTCCTTGAGTCCTTGCACTTAGTAGTCCTTAGCACTTAGTATATATACTAAGTTATATATATATACTTCAATCTATATTAATTTTAATTACAATTAATAAATTATCAAATGAAATAATTTGAATATTAATTTCATAATTAATTCGATTTTATATTATTCGATATTAATTTCAAATTATTAATTCTAATATTATAATTATTACAAGATATTTTTATAACAATATATAAATTAAGTATAATACAATATAGTAAATCGAGATATTCATTCTATGATAACTTTCAACTTTCCCTGTATTTTTGTGCCTTTAGTAGGCCTAGTATTTCCGGCAATAGCAATGGCTTCTTTATCTCTTCATATTCAAAAAAACAAGATTGTTTAAATTCGATAGGACAAAATCTCATCTTTTTTTTTTTTCAAAACTTAGACTTGTATCCTAACACTAATATCTATTTAGTGGAATATGATATACCATGTGACTGCGGCTTTTGCCGCACCCTAAATGAAAGAGTTCTTATGCTTATGCATCGAGAAAATTATATATGGGGAAATGCATTCGAGCTATTTTCAAATAGACTCAAATTGGCGGATGGAAGTCTCTGTATCCATATGTATATCGATATCTCTAGTTAGGATCATATGAAGGGGATGTTCTTTTTTTAGATATAACCAATTAATTTGATGAATTATTCCTAAAGGCTCACATCAAAATAGTGCTAGTTGATGAGAGCTATTTCGGAAACAAAAAGAGTAAAGTCAAATTCATTTGGGCTATTTTCTCA